GGGACTTTAAACAAAGTTAAAGGATTACTTCGTTCTTGATAGTTATTTACTTAATCGGTGAATAGAAGTATACTCTGGATCGGAATCGTGGGAAGTACTCCTTTATCATTTCTACAAATTTAAAGCCCCAATTTTAATTCTTTTTATACACAGAAAAATACACTTACAAAATCTCTATTACGAATCCTTAGTGTACATTAGTGTTCCTAGCTATCCACTCATTTTTATGAATCTACTTTTGGTAATACATACGTAGTAAAAACCTCATAAAGTTGATCCTTTGAACCCGCTTCAAGTCATGATGACTAGTCAATCAATCTTGGGGTAAAGAGTCTCTAATACTTATGTTTACTTTTCTTAACTCTTGTACATAGAAAATGAGATTCAATCTTTTACTGCAAATTTAGAAGCCGTTTCTTTCACTCATATAACTATCTAGTTTCTTTCATCAACCCCCGAATAATGAATAAAAAAAAATAGATATTCAACTCATGGCACTTCCTTCCTAGAAAGAGAAGCAGTCGGGGGAATTTTATGTCTTAACGAATCACACGTAGAGATATTGATAACACACATAGAGTTAATGGTATTTCATAACTAATTGATTGAGCAGCAGCTCGTAGACCACCTAAAAAAGAATATTTATTATTTGAGCCATATCCTGACATAAGAAGGCCGACAGGAGCAATACTTGAAATAGCAATCCATAAAAAAACACCGATACTGAGATCGGCTAGAACAAGGTGATACCCAAAAGGAATTACTAAATAACTTAATAAAATTGATATGACTGCTATAGATGGTCCAATACTGAATAAACGAGTATCTCCTCTAGATGGAAGAAGATTCTCTTTTAAAAGTAATTTGGTACCATCTGCTAGAGCTTGAAGAATTCCCAAAGGTCCTGCGTATTCAGGACCAATACGTTGTTGTATACCTGCAGATATTTCTCTTTCTAACCAAACAATTACTAATACACCTATTGTGATTCCTAATACAGGAGTAAAAATAGGGATAAGCATCCATATGATTCCATAGACCTCTTTTAAGGATTCCAATCTAGAAAAAGAATTGATAGCTTGTACTTCTGTTGTATCAATTATCATTTTAACGATCAACTTCTCCCATAATGATATCTATACTACCTAGTATCGTCATAATATCAGCCAATTTCATTCTTTTAACTAACTGAGGAAGAATTTGCAAATTAATAAACCCCGGCGGGCGAATTTTATATCGCCAAGGAAAAACACCCTTATCTCCTATCAGAAAAATTCCCAATTCTCCCTTTGGTGCTTCCACTCTTGCATAAAGTTCTTGCTTCGACAATTCAAAAGTCGGAGAAGGTTTTTTACTAATGAATCGATAATCAAACTCATTCCATACAGTATCTTTTACTCTATCAAAGCGGCGGATTTCTAAATTTTCATAGGGCCCTCCAGGAATTCCTTCTAGGGCCTGTTGAATTATTTTTATGGATTCTGTCATTTCACTGATTCGTACTAAATAACGAGCTAAAGAATCCCCCTCTTTTTGCCATTGGACTTCCCAATCAAATTCGTCGTAACACTCATAATGATCAACTTTACGAAGATCCCATTGTATTCCGGAAGCTCGTAGCATTGGTCCCGACAAACCCCAATTTATTGCTTCCTCTCCACCAATAATGCCTACTCCTTCAACTCGTTCTAAAAAAATGGGATTCCTTGTAATAAGCTTTTGATATTCAGCAATTCCTGTTAAAAAATAATCGCAAAAATCCAAACATTTATCTATCCAGCCATGAGGTAAATCAGCAGCGACTCCGCCAATACGAAAAAAATTGTGCATCATTCGCATACCGGTGGCAGCTTCGAATAGGTCATATATCAATTCTCTTTCTCGAAAAATATAGAAGAAAGGAGTCTGTGCCCCAATATCTGCCATAAAAGGGCCAAGCCATAACAAATGCGAAGCTATACGACTTAACTCCAACATAATGACTCTGATATAACTGGCCCTTTTAGGGACTTGAATATTGCCTAATTGCTCTGGCGCATTTACAGTTATTGCTTCTGTGAACATAGTAGCTAAATAATCCCAACGTGTTACATAAGGCAAATATTGTATAATTGTTCGATTTTCCGCAATTTTTTCCATACCTCTGTGTAAATAACCCAATATTGGTTCACAGTCAATAACATCTTCACCATCTAAAGTAACAATGAGTCGAAGAACACCATGCATTGATGGGTGGTGAGGTCCCATATTGACTATCATGAGGTCTTTTCTTGTAGCTGGTACAGTCATAGGTTTTTCCTGATTCATTCTTCCATGAATTGCTGAAAGCGAAAAGAAGTTCACCAAACTTTAAGCCAATAATTCAAACTAACTCTTCAAATTAACGAGTTTTTCTCTCTCGAATATCCAACTGCCCTATTAATTCTTTATAACGTGCTCTATTTTTTTTTGACAAATAAGCCAGCAGCCGTTGACGTTTTCCGAGAATTTTCCGCAGACCTCTTTGAGATAAATAGTCTTTTTTGTGCAATTCCAAATGTGAAGTAAGCCTCCGTATCTTGTTGGTGAAACTTACTACTTGAAATTCAACAGATCCTCTGTTTTCTTTGTTTTCTTCTTGTTCTTGCAAAATAATTGAAATAAATGAATTTTTTACCATAAAAGAATTTCACACTCCCCTTTTTACAGATATTTATTTTATTGATCAGTAATAATAATGTCACAAATTTTAATTTTAATGTAGTATATACAATAATCATAATTTCTTTATACATTCCTAGTTTTATCAATTATTAATCAATCCGATTTTTGAGTTCATTTGTATAGTGATACAAAAAGACGATACCAAATAGTTTAGTCCGAAGATTCGATTGATAAATTTATTCTGTTGATTAATTTATAGCTTTAATTTAATTGATACCCCATTTTCCTTAATATTCACGTATCCTAGACTGGGATGTAAGACAGCGCATATGCGCATCGGGTTGCTTGCATATAACATGGTCACGGACAGAAGAAAAAATGAAAAATTGATAGAACAATAGAATATATAGGAAACTCAAAATTTTTAATCAGGGATACATATATATCCTTAACATACTCAAGCGGCTCCCATTATTGGTATCAAACCAATAGCGATTCATACAAGCTAAATCTTCTAATCGATAATTAGGCCAAAAAAAGAACTTTAATTTATTTAATTCATTTTTTTTTCTGTCAAAATTTTTACTTTTCTCCAAAAATTGACTCCAGTTTTTTATCTTGTTTTCCTTGCAAAATAAATTATTTCTATGCACACCATTCTGATTCTTTAAATTCAAATTGAAAGAAATTAGAATTCTCAATTCTCTACGACGTCTAGACGATAAAATTTTTTCAGGAACAAGCAAATCTAAATTATTTTTGTCTCCATTTAGAGTTTTTATTTTATGTCTTGAAATGGATTCATCAAAAGTATTCTTAGCAACATTTTTGGGGTTTCGGTATCTTTGATTACTTTTGTGCTTACTTTTATGAACCAAGGAAATACCTATGATTTGATACATAAAAAACTGTCCGTCATTTTTTACAGATAGACGGGCAGGTTCCATAATTAATATTCCCTTTTTCGTTAATTGTGTAAGATTTAAACGCCTCCTCATTATATCCAGATTCATTTCTTTCCTTTGAATATAGGATATAGTAATTTTTCTTACATTTATGAGGCTAACCAGCAGACCATATATCTGGATATTATTCAGCATTTTTTGATTCAATTGATTCAAACGTCCAGTCCATCTTAATTGCAAAGGAAAATCTCCTTTAAGGAATATTTTTAGTTTTTCAATGGATTCTAAAAAATATTCTTCAATATTGTTTTGATTCTTTAATTCAAAATATTGTTTTGAATTTGATGGGCTAAAATTAAAAAAAAACTCATCCTCCTCTTGTTTTCCCTTGATATTTTTATTTTCAATAAAATTTGGATTTATATTCAAATTAAAAAGAAGTAAGTTGCTTGGGATAAACCAAGGTTTCTCTTTATATTTATGATAAAGTATCACAAACTCTGGAAAGAAAAAAATTTTCGGATTCGATATGAGGCGATTTAAGATTAAGAATTTTTCATTCATTCCCATCCAATCAAAAGACATTCCCATCCAATCAAAAAAGACCTTTTTGTAATTGATTTCAGAATTTGAATCAATTGGAAGATAAAAAAGACCATTACCTTTATTATTAAGTTTATCCCTGATTTGGTCTTTTTTAGGTTCAACCTCAATATTTGTACTAAATTTCCAACCCAAATATTTTCTATCTGTATTTTTTTCCCTATTTATAATATCACTTTTTCCTAGATAATTCTTGATAGGAATATTCTTGAGTATGCTAAAAATTTTTTCGTTATTTATGTTGGAATTTTCTTGATTCTTATTTGTTTCTAATGATGATCTATAAATAGAGGCCTTCTTCTTAGTTTCAGAATGAATATATTTATATGATAAAAGATCATATCTATAGTTTTTTTGAAAATTCTCCTCTTTATTTGGTAATAAATATACTTTCAAATTTTGTTTTTTTTTTGAATCAAATAATTGGTCTTTTTCATAGGAATACCGTTTATTTAAATCCTTATTTTGAGACATATGGCATTGATTTAGTCCATTTCTCCATTTTTGTGGGACTAATCTAGACCATGTAATCTGCGATAAATCGTATTGATAATGACCTCTTAACCAGTTTTTCCATGGATTCATTGCATTATTTGGAAGTTTCTTATGTCTTACTTCGGAATCAAATATTCCTTGTCTTCCAAAAAGATCTTTTATTTCATTCTTAAGAAAAAAAGAAGGTCCATTATATTGAAGAAGAGATCTTAACTTATTGAAGTTAATAACTTGGGTTTGTGATAATTTAAAAAATACATATTTTTGTGACAAGTAAGATAAATTAAAAAAAATATGTGACTTCCGCTTACTATTTCTAAGATTCTCAAAAGCCCTTTTTATAGTTATAGGCGA